ATCCAGTAAAACGGAAGAATTATAAATTTCCAAAATAATCGATAGGAATACCGCAAATAGAGCCATTGCGACCCCCATCAAAGGGGTCGTTCCCCAACCAGGAGCAACCTTCCCATATTCCGAATTCAATGGTTTCAATAAATTCCCTACATTAGTTTGTCTTGGACCAGATCTAGAACTCCCCTCAACGGTTTGTGTAGCCATAAATCCTATTGCATTGGTTGAGATCGGTTGACTTTGTATACCATTCCGTTGTAAATAAACGATCTTATCATAGATCCATTGTGGTCTTGCAATTTTATAATAATGGAAACAGCAACCCTAGTCGCCATCTTTATATCTGGTTTACTTGTCAGTTTTACCGGGTACGCCTTATATACCGCTTTTGGGCAACCCTCTCAACAACTAAGAGATCCATTCGAGGAACACGGGGACTAGTTGAAGTAAAGTAAGGAGCCTCCCATATGGGAGGCTCCTTACTTTACTTCAACTTAGATAATGTAAGATAATGAAAAAAAAAAACATTTTGCTTTTTTACTTTTTAGTTGGAACCCTAGGCGGCTCTCGAAAAAAGATAGCGAAAAAAATGATTCCTAGAGTCGAGACTAAGAGAAATGTATAAACCAATGCTTCCATAAATTCGATCGTGGTTTACAATTATAGCTTCCACACCTGTTCATTTGGGAGCATCTCCCAGATTAAGAAAGGACAAGAGTCAAGGAAAGGGGCGGTGATTCAAATCAAGATTTCTCTGGTATTCTATATCAAAAAAAAATCCAATCCAATGGAGGCGAAAGATACAAGAGACGTATTGTATCAGACTACCTGTCTCCTTGTAGTTGGATCTCCAAGTTTTTGGAATGCTCCAAACTCCACTTGAGCATCCAAATCTGGGTCAATACCAGCAAAAACATCTCTGAACAAGGTTCTAGCACCATGCCAAATGTGTCCGAAAAAGAAGAGCAAAGCAAACGAAGCATGTCCAAAAGTGAACCAACCCCTGGGACTGCTACGAAAAACACCATCGGATTTCAAAGTAGCACGATCTAATTCAAAAATTTCACCCAATTGAGCACGTCTAGCATATTTTTTCACAGTAGCAGGATCACTATAACTGACTCCATCGAGTTCGCCACCATAGAACTCAACCGTTACTCCTACTTGTTCAACACTATACTTTGATTCTGCCCTTCTAAAAGGAACATCGGCTCTTACAATCCCATCTCCGTCTACCAAAACGACTGGAAATGTTTCAAAAAAAGTAGGCATACGACGTACAAAAAGCTCACGCCCTTCTTTATCTCTAAAGATGGGATGTCCTAACCACCCCACAGCTATTCCATCCCCGTTGTCCATCGAACCCGCTCTAAACAATCCGCCCTTTGCTGGATTATTGCCAATGTAATCATAAAAAGCTAATTTTTCGGGAATTTTAGACCAAGCTTCTGATAAACTCTGATTTTCGGCTAGTCCGGCGCCAACCCTTCGATATATTTCTTGCTGGAAGTATCCTTGATCCCACTGATAACGAGTGGGACCAAATAATTCGATCGGGGTAGTTGCTGAGCCATACCACATAGTTCCAGCAACAACAAAAGCTGCAAAAAAGACAGCAGCGATACTACTGGAAAGGACAGTTTCAATATTACCCATACGCAATCCTTTGTATAGACGTTGGGGTGGACGTACACTAAGATGGAATAGGCCCGCTAATATGCCCAATGTACCTGCTGCAATATGATGAGAGGCTATTCCTCCCGGAACAAAAGGATCAAAACCCTCTACCCCCCACGCAGGATTTACAGATTGTACTTTTCCAGTTAGCCCATAAGGATCGGACACCCATATTCCAGGACCATACAAGCCTGTTACATGAAATGCACCAAACCCAAAGCAAGCTAACCCTGAAAGAAATAAATGAATTCCAAAGATCTTGGGTAAATCCAAAGAAGGTTTTCCTGTACGTTCATCACAGAATATTTCTAGATCCCAGTATACCCAATGCCAGATAGCTGCCAAGAAGCACAAACCGGAAAACACAATATGTGCCCCGGCCACACCTTCGTAACTCCAAATACCCGGATTCGTTATAGTCCCTCCTGTGATACTCCAACCGCCCCAGGAATTGGTTATTCCTAAACGAGTCATGAAGGGTATAACGAACATACCTTGTCTCCACATTGGATCAAGAACGGGGTCAGAGGGATCAAAAACGGCTAATTCGTATAGAGCCATTGAACCGGCCCAACCAGAAACGAGAGCTGTATGCATTATATGTACAGCAAGCAACCGACCGGGATCATTCAATACGACGGTATGAACACGATACCAAGGCAAACCCATGGAAATACCCCTTTATCAAAGAAAAATAGATACTATGTAACTTTATCGCATTGGAAAAGACTATGCTATGGACCTCTCCCTTTCAGTGGATTATTTCGGAGCAAGGGTTAATATTTATTTAATTCCATTTCGTTGGTATGGTAATAATGGAACAATTCTGTTCGTAGGAACAAAGATAAGCAGATCTATTCTATACCCGATAAGTACCAATACGCAATGGGGGGATTGGTCCCATTTTCTATGGGCGAAAGCCTAGATACTTGTTCATCGTTCGAACAGCCCGACCCATTCGTAATAATTTTCCTCGATTCATTTCGTCTTACTCTATGAACTTTCTAATCTAGGGATAAAATACGTCATTACGTTTTCACATCAAAGTAAAATGTCGGAACGAAACTCCTCTTTTTTGCAGTTTATGCCTGTTGGTGTTCCGAAAGTACCTTTTCTGATTCCTAAAGCTAAAGAGGCGAGTTGGGTTGACGTATACAACCGACTTTATCGACAAAGATTTCTTTTTTTAGGCCAAGAGATTGATAGGGTGATCTCAAACCAACTTGTTGGTCTCATAGTATTTCTCAATATAGAGAATAAGAAAAAAGAGATTTTTTTGTATCTAAATTGTCCCGGCGGATGGATACTACCCGGATTTGGCCTTGTTGGTACTATGCAAACTGTGAAGCCAGATGTAAATACAATATGCATCGGAGTTGCCGTTTCAATCGGATCTTTCATCCTGCTCGGAGGAACAGCTACCAAACGTCTAGCATTCGAGCACGCTAAGATAATGATGTACCAACCTTTTAGTTCCTTTTTTAAGTTAGCACCGAGAGATGGTCGATTAGAATTGAGCCTGCTTTTGGACGCCCACCAAAAAATTGTACGGGCTTATGTACGAAAAACGGGCCAAACCCCCTGGGCTGTATCCAGAGACCTGAAAAAGCCTTTTTTTATGACACCAGAAGAAGCGCAAAAATATGGAATTGTTGATGCTATAGCGGACGTCTGCACCCCCCACCCGATTCGGATGATTCTGACGAAAAAGTAAAACGGGATCCCCATCCCCTTGGTTTCAAAGAATAACCCAGCCAAAGAGAATCTAGGGAGTAAGTAAGAATATCACTTACTCCTAATGGTTCACATCGACAATAATAATCCTTGGACAGTTTTTTTGTGAAGAAAATGTATATCTAAATATGGGCCCTATCTAACTAAAGTCGGGGCAGGTTCTAATTGTTCATGTTGACTCTTTAGTAATAAGATCCGCAAAGCCCTATTTGGCTACTCCAGGAGCAACCGTGCATGGCCATTATGGGGAAATCCTTTACGAAGGAAATACATTAGTTACATTTCTATATGATGAAAAATCGAGATCTAGTGATATAACGCAGGGTCTTCCAAAAGTAGTCATAATAATAGTGCAAGTTACTTCGGGAACAAAAAGAAAGTCAAATTGGGTTATTTTATTCTCTCAATAAACAATAAAATGAAACAACTTGATCTAGTACTATCTTGTAGTATGTAGTAAACTCTACCAAACCCTTTATCCTATTCTACTTCACGATAGGCGGATAGCGGGAATCGAACCCGCGTCTTCTCCTTGGCAAAGAGAAATTTTACCATTCGACCATATCCGCATTTTTTTTACTGAGTACATCCCGTATAGGTCCGCGCATATATTATAAATATAAATAAAGAATATAAAGATAAAAGAATTCCTCTGGTTTCATTCGGAAAGGTAGGGGATAAGGCGAAAAAAAAGAATCGATCCTTCGAGTATTCCAAATCCCAACGTAAAAATGGGAGTCTTTACTATTTGAAATGAAATACAAATACTATGAAATACTATATTTCATTTCGGTAACTCTTGACTAAGGTTATATAGGGTCTATATAATATATATTATAGACCCTATATAAATATAACCTTAGTCTAGTATCACTTACCACACTAGTTGATGGGAATTACTTCGGAAACAAAAAGATGTTCATGGACGTTGATAAGATCCTTCCATTTAGCAGCACCTTAGGATGGCATAGCCTTAAAGTTAACGGCGAGGTTCGAGGAAAGGCTTACGGTGGATACCCAGTTATCTATTATCATACAAAGAATAAAAAAGTAGAATAGAATAAAAAAAGAAATCATCGACAATCGCATTTTGTTCGATTGAGAAGGTGTGCCACCTTCTTACTACTTCCCCATCTAGGATTCGACTTATCATTAAAAAAAAAAAGGAGGCAAAAAAATGACTTTCATAGTCAATGGCCCAGTTAGTCCAGATCCGGAAAATGGGTTTCAAGATTTTTACCATTTCATGAAATGGTTAATGCTCTGTTTACGGTCAGCGGCGGTCGTAAACAAAGCGGACCCGGAGTTCCGGTACAAACGGTCTTACAGAGAGCTTTTATTAACGATATGTCAAACCATTTCCACGTATCTAAATACTTGGAAACAGAATGGGACTTTGGAATACCATTCAGACAACTCTTGGGATGAAGAGTCCGCCGAATTGGATCCGAATCCCCTTCAAGATTTTCCATATTTCGTTAAATGGTTAACGAAATATTTACAAGACGTGACTACAGTGCCTATCTTAAACGAAGACGACCCGGAGCTCTGGAACAGAGAATGGCCTGACATACTGTTTTTTATCTGTGAAACCATTGAAAATTATCTGGGGACTTATACTTGGGGAACTCCGAAATCCCATTTGGACGACTCTTCGGATGAAGAGTCCGTCGACTGAGATACGGATCCCTTTGGTTTCGAAGTATAAGAATACCCCAACTCAGACAAATAGAATCCATGGAGTAAGTGATATTCTTACTTACTCCATAGATTCTCTTTTGGAATGGTTTCTCTTTTAGAAAATCTACTAAGATCGCACACACTCCGATTTAACAAAAATGATTACCCATGGAATGGCTATTTATCTATTCCAAATTCTTGTATTTTCATTCAAATAGGGGGAAGTCTCCATGGAAAGACGGCGGTTCAATTGGATGTTGTCTAAGGAGGAATTAGAACACGGGCGTGGGCTAAGTAAATCGCTAGAAGGTATTGGCCCCATTGGAATTGGAAATACCAATGGGGTTGATAGTGACAGCTCTAATAATGTTGATCATTTATTCGGCGTCAGCGACATTCGGAATTTGATCTCTGATGTTTTAGTTAGGGATAATAGTAATGGTGAAAATTATTCCATATATTTTGATATTGAAAATATGATTTTTGAAATTGAAGATGATCGTTCTTTTCTGAATGAACTGAAAAGTTTTTTTTCTAGTTATCTGAATGATGGGTCTAAGAGCGACAATAACTACTATGATCGTTACATGTATGATACTCAATCTAGTTGGAATAATCACATTACTAGTTGCATTACGAATTATCTTCGTTCTGAAATCCATATTGATAGTTACTTTTATAGTTCCATTTGTATTTATAGTTCCATTTGTAATGAAAGTGTAAATAGTATTGGAAGTGATTTCGATATGACAAATGGAAGCGATGATGATCGTGACGATCTCGATATGACAAATGGAAGTGATTTCGATATGACAAACGGAAGTGATTTCGATATGACAAACGGAAGTGATTTCGATATGACAAACGGAAGTGATAATGATATGACAAATGGAAGTCCTTTCTACAAGCGTTTCTGGGTTCTATGCGAAGATTGTAATGAATTAAATTATAAGAGATTTTTGAGGTTAAAACTTAATGTTTGTGAACATTGTGAATTTCATTTGAAAATGCACAGTTCAGAAAGAATCGAACTTTTGATGGATCCAGGCACTTGGGATGCTATGGATGAGGGCTTGGCTTCCGTAGATCCCATTGAATTTCATTCGGAGGAGGACCCTTATAAAGATCGTATTGATTCTTATCAAAAAAATACGGGGTTAACTGAGGCTGTTCAAACAGGCGTAGGTCAACTAAACGGTATTTCCATAGCAATTGGGATTATGGATTTTCAGTTTATGGGGGGCAGTATGGGATCCGTAGTAGGCGAGAAAATCACCCGTTTGATCGAATATGCTACTAATAGATCTCTGCCTCTTATTATAGTGTGTGCTTCCGGAGGAGCGCGCATGCAAGAAGGAAGTTTGAGCTTGATGCAAATGGCTAAAATATCTTCAGCTTCATATAATTATCAATCAAATAAAAAGTTATTCTACGTATCAATCCTTACATCTCCTACAACCGGTGGAGTGACCGCCAGTTTTGGTATGTTAGGAGATATCATTATTGCCGAACCTAATGCCTACATTGCATTTGCGGGTAAAAGAGTAATTGAACAAACATTAAATAAGGAAGTACCGGAGGGTTCACAAGAAGCTGAGTATTTATTCGATAAGGGCTTATTCGACCCAATCGTACCACGTAATCCTTTAAAAGGTGTTCTGGGTGAGTTATTTCAACTTCACGGTTTCTTTCCCTTGAATCAAAATTCAATTGAAATCAAGTAGTTAATTCAGTTAGTTTCTTTTTTTTACTTTGTTTGATTACTAGAAACTAAATACTTGTATTGAATAATTCAAATGTAGAAAATAGAGAAAAGGAATAGGAATTTTGCATTTTTGCTTTTCTATACTAGAATTCCCCGATAACTTAACTTCTATTTTTTATTTACTCGGAATCCCTGTTGGGTCGGATTCTAACGAATCCTTTGATAACTTGTAAGAAACTTTTTTGGTCTTAACTTTATTTAGAATTAGAAGATAAGTATAAGCCGAACGATAATAATATAATAAATATATAAGGGTGAATAGGTACGCTTATTTAGTTCTACCTTTCTTGTACCTATATCTATTATTATATACTGAGAATAGATATACTTATCATAAGATATCTTTATAACAGGTACAAATATTAAATCGAGGTATCCATTCTATTCTATGACAACTTTCAACTTACCCGCTTTTTTTGTGCCTTTAGTAGGTCTAGTATTTCCGGCCATTGCAATGGCTTCTCTATTTCTTCATGTTCAAAAAAACAAGATTGCCTAGATTTGATGGGACCCAATCTCATCCATCCATTTTGTTTTTCAAGACCTGTACTTGGATCATAATACCGATATCTATACCTATTTAGTTAGTGGAATAGGGTACAACGTGTGTCTTCTTCCGAACACAAATGAAAGAGCTGTTATGCACGCGAAAACATGACATCATATAGATAAATGCATTCGATCCATTTTTAAATGGGTCAGCAGATGTATGAAATGGAAAGTAAAGGTATCTATATGTAGGTAGATATCCATAGTGGGATCATAGGAAGGGGCTCTTTTTTTTATATCTAACGGATTCGATGAATTACTCCTAATGGTTCACATCATAATAATAGTTCTAGTTGATGGGAGTTACTTCGGGAACAAAAAGAAAGTCAAATGCATTTGGGTTATTCTCTCAATTCCAATAAAATGAAACAACTGGATCTAGTATGAACTGGCGATCAGAACGTATATGGATAGAACTTATAACGGGGTCTCGAAAAACAAGCAATTTCTGTTGGGCCTGTATCCTTTTTTTAGGTTCACTAGGGTTCTTATTGGTTGGAACTTCTAGTTACCTTGGTAGGAATCTGATAGCCTTATTTCCTTCTCAGCAAATCCTTTTTTTTCCACAAGGGATCGTGATGTCTTTCTATGGAATCGCGGGTCTGTTCATTAGCTCCTATTTGTGGTGTACAATTTCGTGGAATGTAGGGAGTGGTTATGATAGATTCGATCGAAAAAAAGGAATAGTGTGTATTTTCCGCTGGGGATTCCCTGGAAGAAATCGTCGAATCCTACTTCAATTCCTTATGAAAGATATTCAGTCGATTAGAATAGAGGTTAAAGAAGGCATTTATCCTCGGCGTGTACTTTATATGGAAATCAGAGGTCGGGGTGCCGTTCCCTTGACTCGTACTGATGAGAATTTGACTCCAAGAGAAATTGAACAAAAAGCTGCAGAATTGGCCTATTTTTTGCGCGTACCAATTGAAGTATTTTGAAATGAATTGAAGAATGAATGCTTTTGCGGCATTGAGTAAGGAACTCGTTAATTCGATTTCTATTTGTTGTTATAGAACAACTTCCGTTTTTTTAGAGCGCTCATTCGAGCAAAAGCAGACGCATATGGAACAACCAGAAAACAAAGTGAAGTTGTTTTTGTCCACCAAAATACTTTTTTCATACTAGTAACACTAAGTGAAGTATGGATTCCTCACATATATTATATCCGAACATATAGAATTAGAATTCCTCTTTTTTGGCCCAATATTTTGGAATGGATATGTTAGATATAGATGGATCATATCTTGTATATAATGGAATTCTGTTTTGTCAATCGATGTTTCTTTGTTATCTTTTATTTTCCTTTTTAAGGAGCAAAAAAAAGATATTAGATCGTTTATAACTATAACCATTCTATGCCTCTTATTTTATTTCTCTCTTTTTTTGCTACTCCTTTTTTATTTCATCATAGCAATATTTTTCCGAAATTTCCCTCCGCGATTCCAAGGCTATGGGTAGCCAGCGAAATTTTTCCAAATAATGGATCTAAGGGGTTTCTTTGGCCCCGAAAAAAAAAAAATATGAATTTCTTGAAATGATTCGTTCGGGCATTCATCGAAAAGAGGATGGAATTGGTTCGAATGAAGAAATAAGAAAAAAAAAAAGATTGTTTCCAGATCCAAGAACTAACCAATGAATTAAAAAAGGGGGGGTCGGTCTATGGATTCAATACCTTGTTATAGAACTCATGTTTCATGGAAATAGCGTATTGGGTAGAGTCGAGTAATGAGGCGATTTCATTAACAATTCACAAATAAAAAATGCCAAAAAAGAAAGCATTCAACCCCCTTTTCTATCTTACTATGGTTTTTTTGCCCTGGTGGATTTCTCTCTTATTTAATAAAAGTATGGAATCCTTGGTTACTAATTGGTGGAATGCCGGGAAATCTGAAGTTTTTTTGAATAATATTCAAGAAAGGGGCGTTATAGAAAAATTCATAGAATTCGAGGAACTATTCCTTTTGGACGAAATGATAAAGGAGTACCCGGATACACATATACAAAAGCTAGGGATACACGAAGAAACAATACAATTGGTCAAGATGTACAACGAGGGTCATATCCATACCATTTTAGACTTTTCGACAAATCTAATAAGTTTCGCTATTCTATGCGGTTATTATATTCTGGGTAATGAAGAACTCATTATTCTTAATTCTTGGGTTCGGGAATTTATCCATAACTTAAGCGACACAATAAAAGCTTTTTCTATTCTTTTATTAACGGATTTATGTATCGGATTCCACTCGCCTCACGGTTGGGAACTACTGATTGGTTCTGTCTACAAGGATTTTGGATTTGATCATAATAATCAAATTATATCCGGCCTTGTTTCCACCTTTCCAGTCATTCTAGATACCATTTTTAAATATTGGATCTTCCGTTATTTAAATCGTGTATCTCCGTCACTTGTAGTGATTTATCATTCAATGAATGACTAAAGAATGATTCCATGATAGGAATCTAATCATTATGTTTCTATACTACCCATCCAGGGAATTCCTCCTGGATTCCGGTAAAATAGCAGAATCGTGGATAGGGAACTCTACTAGCAACCTACCCCATTTATTGTAGAAATTTTCGGGATCAATGATTGGA